CGTATGTATGCGTATAGGTTTATTCTTCATCCTTTTTGGAGTTTCGATGGAAGAATTCTTATAACAACGCAAGACCGTTAACTCCATTTGTTAGAACAGCTTCCATTGAGTCTCTGCACCTATCCCTTTTTTATTCTTCCTTTTGGAAAGAAGGAGTTGGCTCAGGATTGCCCATTTTTTTTAATTCCAGGGTTTCTCTGAATTTGAAAGTTCTCACTTAGTAGGTTTCCATACTAAGGCTCAAACCAATTAAGTCCGTAGCGTCTACCGATTTCGCCATATCCCCCCTTTTATGCTTAAGATCTCAGTATGACCTACTTTCCCTTTTTTATCCTTTCGTTTGGAACTGTTGAATTCATTATTATATAAAAATTCATATACCGACAGGCATTTCATCCTATTTGATTTTGCCTATTTTCTTTCATTTCTAGGGGGCGCTCATATTTGATATGGGCCAATCAGAAATAATTCTATCGTTTTTTTATCTTCAATTCAATATAGACGTATATCTATCACTATATATATGAACCTTTCTTTTCATTTTCCCATGAAAGTTGGAATACTCAAAGGATCGGGTCTTTGTCTTAGTTTCCAAATTAAAGCATAGGAATGTCTTATTCTGATCTGAATTGCATCTTTTCTATATTTTTATTATTTTTTTTCTTTATTTATGGCCTATTCCATTTTTTTTATGCTTTTCTTAAGGTAGACCTCTATAATATATCTAAAAGATAGAAAAAGAGAAAAAAAAAAATAAAAAATCTTTAACTTAATCTATTGTTATAGCTAGAACTCAAAATTGAAATTGAATAGAAAAAATTCTATTTCTTAATATTATATTAAAATATTATAAGAATATATTCCAATTTTTATAAAGATTTTTTTATAAAGAAATGTATATTAAAAAGATTAGAAAAACGAATCAAAATCGAATCGAATATCTAATATAATTCGATCTAAAATTAGAATCGAATTACAAATTTTTTTGAAAAAAAAGGATAAATGTATGATTTTAATTGTTAGAATTGGAATGGAATCAATATAAATTATCGATCGGTATAGTAATCTTTATCTTATTTATATACTCTAGTTAATTACTTACTCTATTTAATTTACTGTAATATCGATTTGAAATCGATTTATATTCGATATTTTTGATGATTTATGGATAGTTAATAGCTAAGATATAATTGATGGAATTATTATGCATGTAAAGTTTATTTTATGTGAGCCCGCTTAGCTCAGAGGTTAGAGCATCGCATTTGTAATGCGATGGTCATCGGTTCGACTCCGATAGCCGGCTTTTCTCTATTTGTTCTATTTGTTTATATGATTGAGAATGTTTCTTTGAAATTAAAGAATAAAGACACCTTTCCTTTTTCAAAAGGTCGACGATTTTTTATGTCATAGAAACTTCCAACTACAAAAAAACGTCAATGAAAAAGTGAAATCTCGGCAGAACAAATCAATTCCGGAAAGGATCTTTTTCTTATTTTTATATGTTGGTATATTTTGTATACTATATATTATTCTATTTTCTATTCTTTTTTCTATTCTTAATTTTCGATTTTTTTATTATCTAATTTTTAGAAAAGAAATAGAATTCTTTTTTTTTTTATTTAATGAAATAAAATATATATAGAAATTGTAAATAAAAAATTTTGAATCCATCTTTTCTATTTATATATTTCTTTAGATTCTATAGAATCTAAAGAAATAAAAAGAAATATACAACAAAAATTCAAAATGAAATATTCACTAAACATAAGAATAAATATATACAAACAATAATTTATACATATACAATAATTCAATTAATAATTAATTACTATATTAATAATTACTATATTAAATACAATTCCAATAATTATAAAAATGTAAATACTAAACTAAAATATGAAAATGAAATTCATAAATGAACTTTCATTTCAAACAAAAAAATAATGAATATTAATACAAAAACAAGGAGGAACTTCGGATACGTACATCTTTCATCTCACTATTCCTTCTAGTGCCATTATTCGTTCGAGTACAATTAATAGAATACTTCAGGGGATTTCGCTTCATTTAAAATTTAGTTCAGTTTTAATTTCGTTAAAAAAAATGAAATATCAATAACAATAAATAAGGAGTCTTTATGTCGCGTTACCGAGGGCCTCGTTTCAAAAAAATACGACGTCTGGGGGTTTTACCAGGACTAACTAATAAAAAGCCTAGAGATCTTAGAAACCCATCACGTTCCGGGAAAAGATCTCAATATCGTATTCGTCTAGAAGAAAAACAAAAATTACGTTTTCATTATGGTATTACAGAACGACAATTACTTAAATACTTTCGTATCGCTAGAAAAGCCAAAGGGTCAACAGGTCAGGTTTTACTCCAATTACTTGAAATGCGTTTGGACAACATCCTTTTTCGGTTGGGTATGGCTCCGACTATTCCTGGAGCCCGCCAATTAGTTAATCATAGACATATTTTAGTTAATGGTCGTATGGTAGATATACCAAGTTATCGTTGCAAACCCAATGATACTGTTATGGCGAGGGATAAGCAAAAATCCAAAGCTCTTGTTCAAAATTATCTAGATTCATCCCACAGCGAGGAATTGCCAAAACATTTGACTCTTCACCCATTCCCATATAAAGGAGTAGTCAATCAAATAATAGATAATAAGTGGGTCGGTTTGAAAATAAATGAATTGCTAGTCGTAGAATATTATTCCCGTCAGACTTAAGCCTACCTTAAAGAAAAAGGTTTAGAAAAGGTTTCGGAAAAATTAGCCCCCTTTCGCCAAACTAAATTGATTTAAGATTAAGGTAAGGGGTTTGATCCGTATTTTTCCCATTCATGTATCATAGATCGACAGAGATCTTTTTATTTCTTGTCGACCTTATTCCATAATTTTACATATCACAGCAATTAAATTCGAAATCGAAAATCTATATATATCTAGAATCTATCTATCTATATCAATCATCAATATATATAGAAAGAAGGATCTACCTCTGGGTTGATTTGTTATGGTCAGCGATGTTGGTGAGTTGGGTGAAGGTACGGAAAGAGAGGGATTCGAACCCTCGGTAAACAAAAGTCTACATAGCAGTTCCAATGCTACGCCTTGAACCACTCGGCCACCTCTCCTACACAACAATTATGACCCAGTAACAGAATGAATAGCGAGTTATTCATATTTTTGTTTGGATTGGCTAGGTAAGGTCCAACCACCCAATTCTAACTAAAAAAATATACAATTTTTGATAAAGATCTTTACTTCAATTCCAAATTCAAGGCTTGGTAATTCAAATAAAAAAGTTTTTTCTTGTGAAAGGCTAAAGTAAAAGATAGATTGTTAATATTTGCGAAGGTGATGTTCCCGCCCTTTTCTGATATGATATTTATACGGGATTAAATCAATGAATTGGAAGGAATCAACGGATTGGTGGGTTTATGTTTTTTAGACTATGATTAATGGATACCTTTCGATGACGATTCCATAAAAATTATAAAATTCCTTTAAATTCAAGTTTTCGCCAAAAAATCGATTAGTTCATAGATCTCTTACAAATGACTCATCCTGGGTGGGGCTATTTGATTGTATAGTGTCTACTGACTATGCGCATAACACAAACAAAATAGACGGTTATTCTATTTATATCATAGAATAAATAATTATTCGATTCTTTTTCCCTCCCTCTTTGGATCAAAATTCAATCAATTTCGCCCGAATCTAGAAGAAAAATTCTTTGATTCTTCAGCTTCGATTAAATAAGACTAGTTCGCCCATTGGTATACTACATTTGGATTGGATGAATTCGAATCGTATTCAAATCTTTTTTTTGATTCCTGCAAAACAAAAAGGAGCAATTTGAGTCTTTGAATATGAGTAGTAGTAGAGGGCTCGTATCTTTACATTTTTTTATATAAATATTGTATTGAATTTCTTTTTTTTTTTTTTATGAATCTTTTTTATGCTATTTCGTATTGTACAATTCCTTTCTTTGTAGGATCATTTTCCCCCTAGGGAGAATGAAAAGAATTTTAGAATGGATTGGTTACCTATGCCTAGATCACGGATAAATGGAAATTTTATTGATAAGACCTTTTCAGTTGTGGCCAATATTTTATTACGAATAATTCCAACAACTTCAGGCGAAAAGGAGGCATTTACCTATTACAGAGATGGTGTGATTTGATTCTTTTTTTTCCCCAGTCTTATAAGAAAAGAAAGACAAAAAATTCGGGATAGAAAGAAAAAATATTATTATTTTGATATATTATTGAAAAAATCTACGCTTATTGAAGGTGAAGTTTAGAAAGAGAACAATTCCTTCTGTCGTGTATCCCCGATTAATGCAGCCTCATATGCTTCCATTTTAGTATTGAGCGAAAGGTTACACCTATCGGTTCTGTATTACAGGTCAATCCCACTCTACTAGTCCTAATAGGCAGCATAGGGGAAAAGCACTACACCTAGAAATCAACAAGACGAAAGCTTTGTTAAAAATGACTGACCTCCCTTCCTTATCTGGATTGGGACTTAAAAGAATGGTTGGGACAACAAATATCCATCTCGTTCGTACCTTGGATACCCATATAACCATCAAAGACTGTTGAAGTGACTAATTCCTGTAAATTAGGGGGCGTTGAGGACAAAGAAATTGTTGGAGTTACCATTTCTATCTAGTACCAACACGTTTGATGTTAACAAAAGCTCCCGCGCAGGAAGGTTGGCTAGAAATTTCGTGCAAAAACACTAGCCCCGCTCAATTCATAATGAGAATAATCGATACATGGAATCAAAAACGGTTGAATATTCTCATTATGCATATAAAGGAGGAGCCGTATGAGATGAAAATCTCACGTACGGTTCTGGAACGGAGATTCTTTTAATCGAATGACGACCGTAACGGATGTCAGCTCAATCCGAAGGAAATTATGCAGAAGCTTTACAGAATTATTATGAAGCTATGCGACTAGAAATTGATCCCTACGATCGAAGT